ATGCAACGATGGTTCTTTTCTACTAATCATAAAGACATCGGTACATTATATTTTATCTTTGGAGCTTGAGCCGGAATAGTAGGTACTTCCTTAAGATTAATTATCCGAGCCGAACTAGGACAGCCTGGGACTTTAATTGGAAACGATCAAATTTACAATGTAGTTGTAACTGCCCACGCCTTTGTTATAATTTTCTTCATAGTTATACCCATTATAATTGGAGGATTCGGTAACTGATTAGTACCACTTATACTAGGAGCCCCAGACATGGCCTTCCCCCGTATAAACAACATAAGATTTTGACTCCTTCCTCCATCCTTGACACTACTTCTCATAAGTAGTATAGTAGAAAGAGGAGTTGGTACAGGATGAACAGTTTATCCTCCTTTAGCTGCTGCTATCGCTCACGCTGGAGCCTCCGTTGATATAGGAATTTTCTCTCTTCATCTTGCCGGAGTCTCTTCTATCTTAGGTGCCGTTAATTTCATAACGACCGTTATCAACATACGATCCTTCGGAATGACTATAGATCAAATACCTCTATTCGTTTGAGCTGTCTTTATTACCGCTATTCTCCTATTGCTATCTCTCCCCGTCCTAGCAGGAGCTATCACCATACTTTTAACCGACCGTAACTTAAACACTTCATTCTTTGACCCAGCAGGCGGAGGTGACCCTGTCCTATATCAACACTTATTTTGATTCTTCGGCCACCCAGAAGTCTACATCCTTATTCTCCCAGCATTCGGTATAATTTCCCATATTGTCAGGCAAGAATCAGGGAAAAAAGAATCTTTCGGAACTTTAGGCATAATTTATGCTATACTTGCAATCGGTATCTTAGGATTTGTTGTATGAGCCCACCACATATTCACAGTAGGAATAGACGTAGATACTCGAGCTTACTTCACCTCAGCCACAATAATCATTGCTGTTCCAACAGGAATTAAAATTTTTAGATGACTAAGAACTCTCCATGGAACTCAAATCTCCTATAGGCCCTCTCTGCTATGAGCTCTAGGATTCATCTTCCTATTTACCGTAGGTGGTCTGACAGGAGTAGTACTAGCTAACTCCTCAATTGATATTATCCTCCACGACACATACTATGTTGTCGCTCACTTTCACTACGTCCTCTCTATAGGAGCAGTTTTTGGAATTTTCGGAGGAATCGCACACTGATTCCCCCTATTTACTGGTTTATCCATAAACCCTAAATGACTAAAAATCCACTTCCTAGTTATATTCTTAGGGGTCAATACAACCTTCTTTCCACAACATTTCCTAGGACTCAATGGTATACCTCGTCGTTATTCAGATTACCCAGATGCATTTTCAACATGAAACATTGTTTCATCCATAGGGTCTATAGTATCATTCATTGCCGCATTAGGGTTTATAATTATCGTATGAGAAGCTCTAGCCTCTAACCGTCCCGTGATTTTCTCCCCATATCTATCTTCTTCAATTGAATGGCATCACAAATACCCCCCTGCCGACCATTCTTATATAGAAATTCCTTTAATTACTAATTTCTAAAATGGCAGAAAGATGCTTAGGATTTAAGCTCCTACCAGGAAGGTTACCTTCTTTTAGAATCCCTTACCAATGGCAACATGAGCATACTTAAATTTCCAAGATAGTGCTTCCCCCCTGATAGAACAATTAATCTTCTTCCATGACCACATTATACTAATCCTTATCCTCATTATTACCTTCGTAGGTTACATATTATATTCAATTTTATTCAACTCGTATATTAATCGTTACATGCTAGAAAACCAAACAGTAGAAATAATTTGAACAACAATTCCAGCGATCATCCTCATTTTTATTGCCCTTCCCTCCCTACGTCTACTCTATCTTCTAGATGAAGTTAATAATCCGGCTATAACTCTAAAGACCATTGGACACCAATGGTATTGAAGATATGAATATTCAGATTTCCTTCACCTAGAATTCGATTCATACATAATTCCGTCAAACGAACTCAGACCCTCCGGATTTCGTCTCCTAGATGTCGATAATCGAACCATTCTTCCCATAAGAACCCAAATCCGAATCATCATTAGAGCTGCCGACGTTATTCACTCATGAACAGTTCCTTCCCTAGGAGTAAAAGCTGACGCTATCCCAGGACGCCTAAACCAAACAAGATTCCTAATCAACCGACCAGGACTCTTTTTCGGCCAATGCTCAGAAATTTGTGGGGCAAACCATAGATTCATACCTATTGTAATCGAAAGAGTATCAACTCCAGCTTTCCTTAACTGAATCTCCCTTTCATCAGACTCACCCGATGACTGAAAGTTAGTGTAGGTCTTTTAAACCTATTATAGTAAATAACGCCTACTTCTGGTGGGGGAAATTAGTTAATTTATAACACTAACTTGTCAAGTTAGAGTAATCTCTAAGATATTTCCCAATGCCTCAAATGGCTCCTCTTTTCTGACTCTGTCTTTATGTATTTTTCCTAATTAGCCTTACCTTATTCATTATTCTTAACTTCTTCATTAAACCCTTTGAATCTAATACTACTTCTTCTCTCTTACCCTCACCCAATCAAAAAATTTGAAAATTATAGCTAACCTATTCTCAATTTTCGAACCCTCATCAAGAATTTTCAACCTTTCAACTAACTGACTCTCAACACTTCTAGGTTTACTATTCATCCCTTACTTATACTGAGCATCCCCATCACGATGATCTCTACTATGAAGTAAAATTCTCCAAACCCTACACAAAGAATTTAAAGCACTTCTTCTTCCTTCTCATACAGGAGCTTCAACCTTATTTGTTAGACTGTTCAGATTTATTGTATTCAACAACTTTCTAGGTCTTTTACCTTATGTGTTCACCAGATCTAGACATATAGTAATAACCCTTTCCTTGTCACTCCCTCTATGAGTAACCCTTATAGTTTTCGGATGAACTGCCCACATACAGCACATATTTGCCCATCTAGTACCCCAAGGTACACCTTTTGTTCTTATGCCGTTCATAGTACTAATTGAAACTATCAGTAACGTTATCCGGCCAGGCACATTAGCTGTACGACTAGCAGCCAACATAATTGCCGGGCACCTACTTCTAACCTTGCTGGGCAGGACAGGACCCTCCCTATCATCCTCTATTTTGTCTATTTTAATTTTTTCTCAAATCCTTTTATTAATTCTAGAATCTGCTGTTGCAATTATTCAATCTTATGTATTTGCCGTATTAAGAACCCTATACACTAGAGAAATCAACTAATGACATCATCCCACGGACATCATCCCTACCATTTAGTAGATATAAGACCTTGACCACTAACCGGCTCAATCAGTGCTATAATAATAACTACCGGCCTTGTCAAATGATTTCATCAATATAATATAAACCTCTTATTATTAAGATTTTTAGCTACAGTACTAACTATAGTGCAATGATGGCGAGACATCACGCGTGAAGGAACTTATCAAGGCATCCACACCTCTGTAGTAATAAAAGGCCTACGTTGGGGGATAATCTTATTTATTGTATCAGAAGTTTTATTTTTCTTTTCATTCTTTTGAAGTTTCTTTCATAGAAGACTTGCCCCTACCATTGAAATTGGAATAAACTGGCCCCCTTATGGAATTAAGCCATTTAATCCTTTCCAAATTCCCCTACTAAATACAACTATTCTCCTTTCCTCAGGAGCCACAGTAACATGAGCCCACCATGCAATCATAGAATCCAATCACACCCAAGCAATTCAAAGACTAGGAATTACTATTATCCTAGGAGTTTACTTTTCATTACTTCAAGCATTTGAATACTTTGAAGCACCATTCTCTATCGCCGATTCTGTGTTTGGTTCTACCTTCTTTGTAGCTACCGGTTTTCATGGCCTCCACGTAATTATTGGAACATCTTTCCTATTCGTATGCTTCTATCGACTCCTTAACCACCACTTCTCATCTGCCCACCACGTAGGCTTTGAAGCAGCCGCCTGATACTGACATTTCGTAGATGTAGTATGGCTATTCCTTTATGTATTCATCTACTGGTGAGGAGGCTACTTTCTTAATATATAAAGTATATTTGACTTCCAATCAAAAAGTCTGAACACTCAGAGAAAGTAATTTTAACTTTATCAATCATCTCACTCCTTACACTTACTATCGCCTTAATTGTGATATTTCTAGCCTCAATCTTATCAAAAAAGACCATTCTAGACCGAGAAAAAAACTCACCCTACGAATGCGGGTTCGACCCTAAAAGATCCGCACGGCTCCCCTTTTCCTTACGATTTTTTCTTATTGCCGTAATCTTCCTAATCTTTGACGTAGAAATCACCCTTCTTCTCCCCATTGCTTCAATTTTAACTTTAACAAATACTTTCTCCTGGCTCTTAACCAGAATCTTATTTCTAATTATCCTCCTACTGGGACTTTACTATGAATGAAAACAAGGAGCTCTAGAATGATCCTAATATTAGACCATAGTCAATATAATGACGTATGAGTTGCATTCATAAATAGTTCACAATGAACTGGTTTAATTAGAAAGCGAATTTATTGCATTTAGTTTCGACCTAAACCTTGGTTAATTAACCTCTAATTATTGTCAGAAGCCAAATTCGAGGCCTATCACTGTTAATGATATCATTGAAATTTATTTCCTGACAAGCGGTATAAGGTCCAAAAAAGAAGCTTCTAACTTCTTTCTAAAGCGGTTTAACTCCGTTTATATCCTAGTTTTTATGGTGTAAATCAACACATTACATTTTCATTGTAAAACTGAATTCTTCTATTCTAAAAACTATACTTAATACATTATATTACCATTTATATTTACTCAAGATAACAATTACATCATAGGCGCCACAAGCCAACATTTTTTTTAAACTACCTGAGTATTTACAGACTTTCAGCCTCTTTTGCAGCTTCAATGCAATATTCTTTATAAATTATATAAACTAAATATACATAAATAACACAACAATAGCCCTAATCACGAAAATTTTTATATATACTTTTACCCTATTTATCTGTAACTCATTTAAAATTCCGAATCCTTTAGAAAACACATAATAAATTCCTTGACCACCCAAATACTCATACCACCCCTTATCTCCAACTTTCTGAAGATACGTGCCAGTAAATAGTCTCAACTCTCTATTTTTAAAGGTCCTTAAAAAAGGTATAAATCATATCGAACCAGCTATTACAACAACCTCATACCTTCCTAACCTCCTTAATTTGTATCTAGTATTTATCATATTCAAAATATACCCCCTTAAACCACCAATCAATCTGACAACCAAAACTAAGCTCTTTATTAACCCTCTCAAACAAATTATAAATGGCTCAGGGAATACCAACCAAGAAAGAATAGCACCTCCTAAAATTCCCCCCATGCCCAATACTCTTATCGAATTAACCATCACCTTATCGTTGTCTCTTACTCCCGACAAAGAACTTAAATTAAATTCACCTCTCAAACTATAGTAAATTAACCGAGCAGTATATATAACTGTCAAACCTGTTGCTAAAACATACAAAATCAAAGCAACAAAATTAACTCATCTCATGAAAGCTACTTCTAAAATTAAATCCTTAGAATAAAACCCAGCTAGAAATGGAAACCCACACAAAGCTAAATTTGAAATTGTTATATAAGTTACCCTCAACGGCATATACACCACTAAGCCACCTATCATTCGGATATCCTGATAATCTCCAACCCTGTGGATAATAACCCCAGCACATATAAACAATAAAGCCTTAAACAAAGCGTGCCTCAATAAATGGAAAAATGCTAACTCAGGGTAACCTAATGCTAAAATCCTCAACATCACCCCCAACTGCCTAAGAGTAGAAAGTGCAATAATCTTCTTCAAATCATACTCAAAATTAGCCCCCAACCCAGCTATAAATATAGTTATACACGAGATAATTAATAAGCCCCTCTGAACCTGGTACCCCTCTAAAGCTGGTCTAAATCGAATTATTAAATAAACCCCAGCAGTAACAAGAGTTGATGAATGAACTAAAGCTGATACAGGAGTAGGAGCTGCCATGGCAGCAGGCAATCAAGCAGAAAAAGGTATTTGAGCTCTTTTTGTTATTGCAGCTAAAATTAAAATAACCTTAAATATTACCCACTCAGCATCCATATAATATCTATACACAAAAAAATCTCATCTTCCTAATTTCCTTATTAACCCAATCCCTAAAAGAATAGCTACATCTCCAACTCGATTAGAAAGTACCGTAAGTATACCAGCATTAGCCGACTTCTCATTTTGGTAATAAATAACCAAAGCATAAGATACCAACCCCAGCCCATCTCAACCAAGTAAAATTCTAATTAAATTAGGTCTTAATACTATCGCTCTTATTGAAAACACAAACGCCAATACAAGATACATAAATCGATTATAACTTTTATCACCTCTTATATACCTCCCACTATAATAAAGCACCCTCCCAGAAATTAAAAACACGAAAGACAAAAACAATAACGAAATCCAATCAAAAACTAACGTAAAACTAATCATGCAAGTATTAAAATCCAACAACTCTCACTCAATTACATCTCTAGTCATCCCGTTTAATTTCAAAACACCTCTTACTCCGCAACAAATTGAACCTAGCCCTAAAACTACCGCCCTTACCTCATGCATAAATATTTTTCAAATCATTCCCTAACGCTTATGAGCCCCAGCTTTCCTAGCCGCTAATTAAAGACTTAAATCATTATAACTCTTCTATTTAAAATAATCACATTTAAAGGAAACCAATGGAAAAACAACACTAAATACTCTTGAACCTTACCAGAACAACACGCATATAAACTATTATAAAACAATCCATGCTGTCTCAACCTATACATGTATAATGTGTAAGCTGCCCTAAAAAACGCTAACATCCTTAACCCCAATATTGTTAACTTCCTTCATCCCAGAACACTAACAATTAACCTAATTTCCCCTAAAAGATTTAATGTAGGAGGACTTCTTATATTTCTCACCCTCAATAAAAACCATCATAAGCCTATCCTAGGTATAAAAGATAGTAACCCCTTCCTAATTAATAACCTACGGCTCCCAGTTCGTTCATATATAATATTAGCAAGACAAAATAAACCTGAAGAACATAATCCATGACCAACCATTACAATTACTCCTCCTTCCACCCCTCAAAGACTGGAAAGCATAAACCCACACAAAACCAATCCCATATGTGCTACAGAAGAATAAGCAATTAAAGACTTTACATCTACCTGACGAAGACACATTAAACTAATAAACGCACCTCCCAAAACCCCAATACTTACCCACAATCACGACATCCTTAACTTAACCGATTGAAATAAAATTAACACACGAATAAGACCGTAACCTCCCATCTTAAGAAGCACACCAGCCAAAATCATAGACCCTGCAACAGGAGCCTCCACATGAGCCTTAGGGAGCCACAAATGAACCATATATATAGGAAGCTTCACTAAAAAAGCCAAAATTGTCGCAAAATACCAAAACAACCCTACCCAACCCCTAGAGTCTACAGGTCTTCTTAGTCTAATGACCGTTCTACCTCTAAAATATGAAAAGAAAATTAAAGACCCTAACAAAGGCAAAGAAAACGCTAATGTATAAAAAAGTATGTAAACCCCAGCCTGAATTCGTTCAGGCTGATAGCCTCAACCTAAAATTAAGATTAAAGTAGGAATTAAAGACGCCTCAAAACTAATATAAAATAACAAATAATCCATCGAAGAAAATGTTAAAATAAGAGACACCAATAATAACAAATTCACAATAAGAAATCTTGAACTAAAATTATCGTAACTCTTTACCTTCTGACTTGATAGTAAAACCAAAGACATAATTCATAATCTTAAATACACCATAATATATCTAATGTAATCCATCCCAAGCATAAATCCCAAACTGTACACATTAAAATTATGATAACAATTCACTCCAAATAAAAACCTCAATAAAAATACCCCAGATTGGACCTTTCGTCATTCCTTCCCATATTTTATCAACACAATTAAGAAAAAAATAAACTTTAACATTCCAATAAATTAAACCTTATAAATCGATCATTGCCGTGCCTTCGAACTACAAACACCAATAACGATAGACCAAGAGCCCCTTCACAAACTGCTAGAACTAAAAAAAACAAAGAAAAATAAATTTCGCCCCCTACTCCTGATATCTCTGCAGACAAAAGCCAAAATACCCCTAATATCATAAACTCCAACCTTAACAAAGAATTCAACAAATGTTTATGATTCCTAATAAATCTCCATAAACCACAAAATACCATAACTAAAGAGCCCATAACCATTATCATCCTAAATCTTATCATTAGTTTTGATAGTTTAAAAAAAACTTTGGTCTTGTAAACCAAAAATGAAATAACTTTTCTTAAAACTTCAGAGAAAAAATACCTTTTATCTTTAATTCCCAAAACTAATATTTTACTTAAACTATTCTCTGACATGACACTACTATCACTTCCCACAGTTTTACTTCTATCTCTCCTATTTACTAACCTCTCCCATCCACTAGCGCTAGGAGTAATTCTACTACTCCAAACAATCATAATCTCAATTACAGCAGGAACTTCCCTACACTCATTCTGGTTCTCCTACATCCTATTTATAATTTTCCTTGGAGGTATATTAGTTCTATTTATCTACGTAGCATCTTTAGCTTCTAACGAATATTTTCAATTTTCTTTAAGAACTTTCTCGACCTTTGCCGGAATTGCTTTATTGCTCACTCTACTATGCCTATTTATAGACCCCATTACTATTCCAAATATGTCATCACTTCCGTCTACTTCAATAATTACCCACCTATCCACTCCTTTTCTAATCAGATGAATTTATAGATCCACATCAATAATCTTCACCTTATTTATCATTCTATACTTACTGCTTGCTCTAATCGTGGTAGTAAACATTACCAACCTATTTCACGGCCCCCTGCGCCTATCAAACTAATGACAACCCCTATCCGCAAATCACACCCATTGTTTAAAATCGTTAACAACGCACTAGTAGACATGCCACTCCCAAGAAATATTTCTACTTTCTGAAACTTTGGATCTCTTCTAGGCCTATGTCTAGTTATTCAAATTGCCACAGGCCTCTTCCTAGCTATACACTACACTGCCCATATTGACCTAGCTTTCTCTAGAGTCGCTCACATCTGTCGAGACGTAAACTATGGTTGACTCCTACGAACAATACATGCCAACGGAGCTTCATTTTTCTTCATCTGCCTCTACGTTCATATCGGACGAGGAATCTATTACGGCTCTTATTTAATTTCCCACGCCTGATTAGTGGGAGTTGTAATTCTATTCATAGTCATAGCAGCAGCTTTCTTAGGTTACGTTCTCCCCTGAGGACAAATATCTTTTTGAGGAGCAACTGTAATCACAAATCTATTTTCAGCCATTCCCTACATCGGAACCGATCTTGTACAATGGATCTGAGGGGGGTTTTCAGTAGATAATGCAACCCTAACTCGCTTCTTTACCTTCCATTTCGTCCTTCCATTCATTGTAGCAGCAGCTTCTTTAATTCACATCTTATTTCTCCATCAATCAGGAGCAAACAACCCCCTAGGAATTTCCAGACAAATTGACAAAATTCCGTTCCACCCATACTTTACTTTTAAAGATATCGTGGGGTTCGTTGTTATATTTTCAATCCTACTTCTTTTATCTCTCCTAAACCCATACCTCTTAGGAGACCCCGACAACTTTATTCCAGCTAACCCACTAGTGACCCCCGCACACATTCAACCAGAATGATATTTCCTCTTCGCTTATGCTATCCTGCGGTCCATCCCAAACAAACTAGGAGGAGTTATTGCCTTAGTCGCCTCCGTTGCAATCCTAATAATCTTACCATTTTCCCACACTTCACAATTCCGTAGGCTCACCTTCTATCCAGTAAACCAAATTATATTCTGAACCCTTGTATCAATCTTGTCCCTTCTAACTTGAATCGGAGCTCGACCAGTAGAAGATCCTTATATTATCACTGGACAAATCCTTACAGTTCTATATTTTGCCTTCTTCCTACTAAACCCCTTAATTCTCATATGATGAGATAAAATACTAAAATGATTGCTTAGTTTATATTAAAACAAATGTTTTGAAAACATTAAAAAAGATAAAAATCTTAGTAATCGATAATATATTATTTTAATTATAAACTAACGCCAAAACAAAACACACCATTTTCAAACTAATAAAAAAAATTAAATAATTAATAGAAACAGGCAAAAACCTCTTTCAAGCCAAATACATTAACTTATCATAACGAAGCCGAGGAAGAGTTCCCCGAACCCATACAAAAACGAAAGCAATTAAAACTGACTTAAAATAAAAAACAACACTACAAGGACTTCTTCCTAAAAAAATAATAACAAAAAGCACACTTATGAACAAAATCCTAGCATACTCAGCCATAAAAATTAAAGCAAATCCGCCTCTCCTGTACTCAGTATTGAACCCTGATACTAACTCTGACTCCCCCTCAGCAAAATCGAAAGGTGTGCGATTCGTTTCTGCTAAACAAGACCTGAACCAAATCAACCCCAACGGAACCGAAATTACTATAAATCACATATTACTCTGGTACTTAGTAAACAATTCAAAACTCACACCACCAACTAACACAATAAAAGACAACAAAATTAACGCTAAACTTACCTCATAAGAAATAGTTTGAGCCACAGCCCGAAGACCACCAAGCAAAGAATACTTGCAATTTGAAGATCACCCTGCTACTATAGTCCTGTAAACCCCTAATCTTAAACAACAAAAAAAAAATAAAACTCTCATTCTAAACCTAATCAACCCAGTCTCATACGGCATAACCACTCATACCAACAAAGAAATAAATAATCTAAATACAGGAGATAAATAATAAGCCAAAAAATTAGACATAAGAGGTATAGTCTGCTCCTTAGTAAACAACTTTACAGCATCAGAAAAAGGTTGAAGTAAACCTATGTACCCCACTTTATTAGGACCCTTACGAATCTGAATATAAGCCAAGATCTTACGCTCAAATAAAGTCACAAAAGCCACACCAACCAAAACACAGATAATCAACACCAAATAATTTACAATCTCAATAAACAATATCACAAAATAGTTAGCTCTAATATCTTACTGTCTATAGGACCACTCCTATTTACCTAGATCCTAAATCTAGAACATATTATCTGCCAAGACAGCTTCATACTAATTAACTTTTAAATTCATTCAATCCTTTCGTACTAAAATGAATTACACTAACTAGGAGATAGAAACCGACCTGGCTCACGCCGGTCTGAACTCAAATCATGTAAAAATTTAAAAGTCGAACAGACTTCCTTACAGAACTGCTGCACCCTGCAGGTATTTTAATTCAACATCGAGGTCGCAAACTCTTTTTTCGATATGAACTCTCAAAAAGAATAACGCTGTTATCCCTAAAGTAACTTAGTCTTTTAATCTTTATAAAGGATCATTTCCTTTCATCTCACAAATCCATGGCCCACTCTTAAGCAGTTAATATTAATTATACCTCTATCGCCCCAATAAAACATAATAGTTAAATTATAACTCTTATTAACCAATTCAATTAAATTAAACTCATATGTAAAGCTTTATAGGGTCTTATCGTCCCCCTAGAACATTTAAGCCTTTTCACTTAAAAGTTAAATTCAATATTTATAGTAAAGACAGCTATTCTTTTGTACGACCCTTCATACAAGCTTCCAATTAAAAAGCTAATGATTATGCTACCTTTGCACGGTCAAGATACCGCGGCTCTTAAACACTCTTACTATGTCAGTGAGCAGGCCAGACCATTTATAACTCCAAACGGACATGTTTTTGATAAACAGGCAAAGAATCCATTTGCCGAATTCCTAAACTATACACCAAACCCTTAAAACTCCAATCATCATTTAAAATTTTCTTTCTCACAACTATCGCCTATTCTACTAATAAAATCATTATCCCTTAATATAATAAAATCAAATAAATGCCTCAATACCTATTAAAGTTAAAATAAATAATTTTACTCACTCCTCTCAGTTAAAACACTTTGCTCCCTCATAGCTACTCTTAAGCCTAGAAAAAAGAAATTATAATTACTCAACTATTAATTATTATTACAAAATGAAAAGCTTACCCCTTCCACTCTTAGCCCCCAAACCAATTACTCGCCCGGGTCCTAAATTATATTTATTTCTCGAAAAACCAGATATACTAAAACTCGAATGGCATCTCACCTTTAACTTCATATTAAAAACCTTTTTGTAACAAAGACTCTCTTATAAAATTAGCTGTTCTTACTTCGGGACCTTCACTATTTTTGATTAAATTTCAATTTTCCCTGATACACAAGGTACAATAATTTAAATTTACTACCATAACTTACCAACCACTCTTAACCATCCCTTTACAGTACTTCTTAACTATCGTCTCAAACTTATATTTCTCTAACACTTACTTAAACTCAAAAATTGATTTTATAACACTCATTTTACTTCTTTCAATACATACACAGACAAATATTCCAGCCTCAAAGTAAACCGACTTGCACGATAATCCTTTTCAATGTAAGTGAAACGCTATTCTTTATTAGCTATACTTTGTTTAAAACCAGGTTCACCTTCAGGTAAACCTACTATGTTACGACTTATCTCATCTCTAAATGAAAGCGACGGGCAATATGTACATGATTTAGAGCTCATATCACGTAAACTTATTAAACTTACATTACAATCAAATCCTCCTTCACACTCAAATCTTACTCTAATGATCCATTATAACTATATATTATTGTAACCCATTTCAACTTGCCTATTAGCTACACCTTGATCTAATTTCACTTATTTAATCTTTAAATCTCAATAATTAATCCTTTTAAAATTATCTGCTAATGACGGTATATAAACTGAAAACAAAGACAAGCAAGATTCAACGTGGTGTATCGATTCAAAAACAGGTTCCTCTGACAAGACTAAATCACCGCCAAATCCTTTAGTTTTAAAGACTATAACTATTAATAACCAAGTTTTACATTTATCTCCCTAGAATAATAGGGTATCTAATCCTAGTCTCACCCTAGAAATTTTTAGCTTCAACTTCAGTTTACACAACCTTTAATAAAAGCAACCCAATTTCACCTTTTACTCAATTAAACATTCCAATAAACCTCCTCTACCTAACTAATAACCAATACCTTTTTACTACACCCTAAAGTCTAACCGCGACTGCTGGCACAATATTTCATCGGGCTCAAATTTACTGCTAAATCATACCTTAATATATTGTTTAATAATATATGCTGAGAATTAAAACCTCATTAACACAACATTCCTTATCTTCCTCTTAATGTATAAAACACTAAACTTTCTACACTAAAAAATCTCATACAACTTCAGTAAAACCGTAAAAATTCAAGAAATAATCAAACTTTACATTACCCTCTTCCCATCCATTCACCCGAGAAACCATAATCATCAATCCACATATATTAAGAACACATATACAAACATACCTTATATGCTAATAAATGTATATCATACACTAAATTTTATAGGAATTATAATTAACCACATATATAGAAATTAGCTCCTGCTTTATCTAAAAAGAATCTATAATTAAATAACCCGTATATTATTTCTCGCATATACTTAGCTTAACGTTATATACACCTCCCATTTAATGAATAAATAAAATACTAATTAGCAACCCATTATGGCTCACTAAATGATCGTCTATTAACTTCCTTTAAATCAGAAGTAATTTCATGCTCCCCCGTCTCTCCTCTCTTTTCCTGAGAGAGACGGGCACCTCCGGACCGCTGAAATTACTTCTAATATAAGGGGGAAAAAGGATTATATTCAATTCTTTAATATTCACACTGCTTTATCTTAATATAGTAGTGAAATGATTTATATTCATATAAATGTATATATATATATATATACATATACTTACACTTATCCTTCTTATTTTTAATCTTATACCCATTTATTCACTATTGATTTTCTATAAATATGATGTCACTCTAATATAGTGCCTGATTAAAAGGGTAGTCTTGATAGGGCTAATTATGTATTTACCATACCTATATTATACATAACGGATTTACACCATTCCCTAAAAGATCAAAACTTTTTATGCCCTATACACCAACGTATAATTGATTTTAAAAGATAAGCTAATTGTTAAGCTAATGGGCTCATACCCCGTAAATGAGAGTTAAACCTCTCTCTTTTTAATGGTTTTTCCTGTTTCTTCTATATTCTTCCTTTTCTCACTTTTTTTAGGCTCTCTCCTCTCTATCTCTTCCTCTTCTTGATTCGGAGCATGAATCGGGCTTGAACTTAACCTATTGTCCTTTATTCCCCTTATTGCCATCAAAATAAATCCTTATACTTCTGAAGCTGCTTTGAAATATTTCTTAACCCAAGCCTTAGCCTCAACTTTAATTATTATATCATCTTGCTTATTCTTGTTTACCCCTAACTTAAGATCGCCTCTCATCCTTATAGCCCTTCTATTAAAGCTGGGAGCAGCTCCCTTCCATTTATGATTCCCCCAAGTTATAGAAGGCTTAATATGGCCTCAAGCTGTTCTGTTACTAAGAATTCAAAAACTTGCTCCTATAATTCTAATTTCCTACCTCCTTATCTCCCCAACAACAACTCAAATCATCATCCTTTCAGCAATTTTATCAGCCGTAGTAGGAGGCTTGGGAGGATTAAATACTACAAAACTACGAAAAATTATAGCCTTCTCATCCATTAATCATATAGCCTGATTACTAACCGCCATTTGTATTAACGACACCGCATGGACTATATACTTCCTATTTTATGTATCTATTTCAACTTCCGTTATTATCTTCTTTTTTTTCTTCCAAGCAACAACAATCTCTGACCTCTTAGCTTCTAATCGTCTTACCTTGTTTTCCACCCTTATAATCCCCCTAAGACTTCTATCCCTCGGCGGCCTCCCACCTCTTACAGGATTTATCCCTAAATGATTAATAATCCAATTCATATTATCAACCAATATAATTATCCCATTATTCTTTCTCCTCTCCTCAACTCTAGTTACACTTTATTTTTACCTCCGTATTACCATTCCCTTCATCCTCTTCTTGAGGCCCTCTCTATCATTTAATATTAAACTCTTACCAAAACACACGCCTCTCCTTCTTTTGTTCACCCTTTTCAACTTCCTAGGGCTAATAATCCCCCTTCCATTCACCCTATTTTAGGACTTTAAGTTATTTTAAACTAGAAGCCTTCAAAGCTTCAAAAAAAAGTGTATCTTTTAAGTCCTAGTGTTCTCTACACATCTTCAGGTTTGCAACCCAATGTTATCTATTTTACTATAAGACCTAACAAGAAAGTATAAACTTGTAAGTAGATTTACAATCTACCGCCTCCGACTCAGCCACCTTGTT